CATAAATCTATTCAATCTAGATTCTAATATAATTCATAATATTTATATAAATATATAATAACAAATTACTAAAAAGATTAATAAAAAAAAGAAAATATACGAAGAAATTCGTCCACCCCCCACATATTTGATAGCTTCTCCCATAAAAAAACTTGAAATACCAACTCCATTTGGAATTCCATCAATTATTTGTCTATCAAAAAAATAATTGAATTTAGCTAACTTTCTTACACTCGAAATTAAAGAGACTTCAAAAAAAGCATCTATATAACCACGATTATATGACCAATCATATATAACATTGATTATCTTATCAGGAATAATTTTTTTAGTAACACTTTTTTGAAATAAATTCAATACGTTCAAGTTTTGTAAAGAAGAAAAAACAGGTTTATAGAGAAAAGACGCTATCAATATTCCGAAAAAAGCTATACTCACCGAAAAAGTTGCATTTGTAAAAAATTCATACCAATCGACAGAATTCTTTGAATTTTGATGTAAAAGGTCTATAGACGGAATTAACAATTTGGATAAGATATCCAAATCTATTCCATCTTGGCTGAAAGAAATTCCAATGGACCCAACGAAAAAAGTAAATAATACTAATACAAGCATAGAAAATAGCATAGTATTGTCAGATTCATGAGGATAAAAAAAGGGAATGTTTTTAGTACCAAAATAGGTACTCTCAACAAAAAGACGTTTTATGCTTTTGACATTTCGATTAATTGTATTTGAATATTTCCTCTTCCGAAAAAAAGAAGTCCTTTCATTATTATTCATTGTTAATAAAGCTAATAAATGAATTTTCTTTTTTAATTTCTTTTTTCCTTCTTTGCCCCATAAAGATATTGAATAGAATGAACTGTTTTTCTTTCCGTTGAAATTTTGAAAATGAACGTTTAAATATCCTTCAAAAACTAGTAAATAGATTCGAAACATATAAAATGCAGTTAATCCTGCTGTGGAACAAGCTATTATTGCGAAAATCGGTGAATACAACCAACTATCATTAAGAATCTCATCCTTGGACCAAAAACAAGCAAAAGGTGGAATACCACAAAGAGAAAGTGTACCTATTAAAAAAGCGGTTTTTGTAATTGGCGCATGTTTTGTTAAACCGCCCATAAGAACCATATTTTGACTTTTATCTGGAGAATATCCAACAATTGCTTCCATTGAATGGATAATGGATCCAGATCCTAAAAACAACAATGCTTTTGAATAAGCATGAGTAATCAAATGAAATAAAGCGGCTCGATAAGAGCCCATACCTAAAGCTAACATCATATAACCCAATTGAGACATTGTAGAATAGGCCAAATTTTTCTTAATATCTTTTTGAGCAATAGCTAAAGTTGCTCCTAATACTACTGTTATTATACCTATCAAAGCTATTCCACTCATTATGAAGGGTATAACTGTGAAAAGGGGGAGAAGCCGAGCTACAAGAAAAATTCCTGCTGCTACCATAGTAGCAGCGTGTATAAGAGCCGAAATAGGGGTAGGCCCTTCCATAGCATCCGGTAGCCAGACATGAAGAGGGAATTGGGCAGATTTCGCAACTGATCCACAAAATAATAAGAGGGCACAGAAAGTAACAAAAAAAATATTAACCTCATTCTTATAAATCAAGTTATTAAATATTTGAAATAAATCCCGAAATTCCAAACTACCCGTTATCCAATAAAGACCTAAAATTCCTAATAATAAACCAAAATCCCCTACACGATTAGTTACAAATGCTTTTTGACAAGCCTTTGCCGCAATAGGACGTGTAAACCAAAAACCTATTAATAGATAAGAACACATTCCAACCAATTCCCAAAAAATATAAACTTGTATCAAATTGGAACTTGTAACTAATCCCAACATTGAAGTATTAAAAAAACTCAGATAAGTAAAAAATCTCAAATATCCTTGATCATGAGACATATAATTATCACTATAAAAAAGAACCAGAATACCAACAGTAGTGATTAATATTGACATAATAGAAGTAAGTGAATCGAACAAGTAGCCAAACTCTAAAGAAAGATCATTATTTATAGTCCAAGACCATACATATTGATAGATTGAACTGTTCTGGATTTGATGAATAGATAGATCGATCGAAAAAATCATAACTATTATTAACAATAAAATACTAGGAAAAGCCCACATACGGCGAAGATTTTTTGTTGCCGTGGGAAAAAGTAGAAGTCCTACCCCTATTAAAATAGGAACTGGAAGTGGGAGGAAAGGTATGATCCATGAAAATTGATGTTTATATTCCATACAAAAAAAAATAAAGAATAAAAAATATTTTGATTCTTAATGAATTTTCTTTCTTATTCGTTTGTTTTATCTCTTTTGTAAAGGGTTCGGTTAATAAAAAAGTGGATATATAAATAGAATTTGAGATTTTTTTTAATTATTCTGAATCGTTATACTTCCAATATCCCAAAGTACAAAGTAAAAATAGACCAATAATCAAATTAAATTCGAATATATATATTTTTATTATAAAATATTAATTATTAATTAATATTTTATAATAAAAATAAATAAAAACGAAATTTGTAAAATTAAAATTATTATCTATAGACTGAGGATAAATAATTACACCAAAACTAAGAACATTCGTTTCTTTTGCTATATGAATGAATCAGAAAAAACATATGAAATGACCCAATAAAATAATCTTATTATTATTCAGGAACATTAGTTCATTTTTGAACTAATTGATACATTACAATTACATTACAATAAAAGGAGATCTAGATATATATGTTTGGAAAGATTTTGAAAAGGTTTCTAATATTCAATGTTTTTACTTTAGATAGAAAAAAATAGGAAGGATAGCTAAGACGACATATGGCTAATTAAAGAATATTTCTTTTTCATTTACAGAACAAATGTCTTTCACATCGAACTATAACAATGAAAATTTTATCTTAATTATATGGCAGTTCCAAAAAAACGCACTTCTATATCAAAAAAAAAAATTCGGAAGAATTTTTGGAAAAAAAGGGGATATTGGGCAGCATTGAAAGCCTTTTCATTAGCGCAATCCATTTTGACAGGGAAATCAAAAAGTTTTTTTTGTAACAAATAAAAATGTTGCAATAATCTGAATTAGCTCGATTTAAAGAGTATTCTTTATATTCTTTATTATTAGTATAATAATAAAGAATATAAAGAATATTTAGTAATATAAGAATATTTAATATTGACCATATATTCTGCATATATTATAATATATGCAGAATATATAATCTAAATTTTTTAGAATGTAGTGTGAAATAATAATATTAATAGATATATAAATTAAGGTTAAGGATTTCATTGAAAAAAGGGAAATGCATTTCTTTAGAGTCATAAAATGAATGAAATAATTAAAAAATGAGTCATAAACAACTACAAAATTTTTTTTTTTCATTCCTAGATTGAAGTCAGAACTATCTAGTTTCAGTTTCAACAGTGCTTTTGTTGAATTTGAAAAAGTGTAAACTACGAAAAACCCATTCTCCGTTGTTAAATTTGAAAACTAACACTGCAAATGAAAAAAACAAGAATACAACTTAACTTCGTATTGAAATCGAAACGTTCTTTTTTTTTTTTATTTGAATATTTTTTCGATTTTATTACTATACTTCTAGTTTATAGTTAATATGAATTTCTAGTATAGAATTTGAATAAGAATAGAATTCTTCAAATTTTTTAATGTTTAGTAAACAAACGTACTAAATTAATATTCCACATTAATTGATTCTTTTAATCTCGACGATTGACTAATGAATCGGTTATTATGATTTCGAGTAAGCCGCTATGGTGAAATTGGTAGACACGCTGCTCTTAGGAAGCAGTGCTAGAGCATCTCGGTTCGAGTCCGAGTAGCGGCATGGCATCCCATATCGATATTCTAAAAGAATAAGTCCTATAATGAATTCAATTCCCGATTCCTATCCTAGTATTCATACCTTTTTTATTTTCATTATAGATATTTATTTTCATTATATATATGATATTTTCAACTTTAGAGCATATTTTAACTCATATATCGTTTTCGGTCATATCAATTGTAATTTCAATTCATTTAATAACCTTATTAGTCAATGAAATCGTAGGATTATATGATTTGTCCAAAAAAGCCATGACAATAACTTTTTTCTGTGTAACGGGATTGTTAATTACTCGTTGGTTTTTTTCGGGCCATTTACCATTTAGTGATTTATATGAATCCTTAATCTTTCTTTCATGGGGTTTTTCCATTTTTCATATGGTTCCATTTTTTAAAAAGGATAAAAACCATTTAAGTACAATAATAGCACCAAGTGTTATTTTTACCCAAGGCTTTGCTACTTCAGGTCTTTTAACCAAAATGCATCAATCCGTAATATTAGTACCCGCTCTACAATCCCATTGGCTAATGATGCACGTCAGTATGATGATATTCGGATATGCAGCTCTTTTATGTGGATCATTATTATCAGTGGCTATTTTAGTCATTACATTTCAAGAAGTAATCCAAATTCTTGGTAAAAACAAGAATTTGGATTCTTTAAATAAATCATTTGATTTTGCTGAAATCAAATACATTAATATGAATGAAAGGAAGAATGTTTTACGAACAACTTCTTCTTCTAGAAATTATTACAGGTCTCAATTTATTCAACAATTAGATCGTTGGGGTTATCGTATTATTAGTCTAGGTTTTCTCTTTTTAACAATAGGTATTCTTTCAGGAGCAGTATGGGCTAACGAGGCATGGGGATCATATTGGAATTGGGATCCAAAGGAAACTTGGGCCTTTATTACGTGGACCATATTCGCGATTTATTTACATACTAGAAAAAATAAAAAATTAGAAGGTGTAAATTCTTCAATAGTGGCCTCTATAGGATTTCTTATAATTTGGGTATGTTATTTGGGGATCAATCTATTAGGAATAGGACTACATAGTTATGGTTCATTTATATCTAATTGAATTAAAAAATGAGTAACGAACTTAACCCGAGAAATAAAAATATGGAAAGCATATATATACTCTCCATAAATTAAACTTCCCAAAAATCGTCGAGAACCCTTTGAATCATTACATTACTTGATTTTAAGGGTTCTCACAAACAACAAACATATTCGATTACAATTCAATTTTTTTTTTTAAGTGAATCTAACATAAAAATCTTTTGTCCAAAGGATTTTTTCTCTTTTTTATTTATTGGTTTTGTTTTATTCATTTATTCAAGAAAACTATCTATCAAAAATTAGATAGAATAGCTTCAACTTTCTCAACCGAGAATGATAAAATGAAATCTGGATAAATACCAATACTTATTACGGGTATAAGGATAGAAATAGAAATAAATAATTCTCTCGGCCCAGAATCAAAAAAATAAGAGTTTGGTGTATTAAAAAACTTGTATCCATAGAACATCTGCCGTAAGATAGATAATAAATAAATAGGAGTTAATATCATTCCAATTGCTGTTACAAAAGTAATTAGTATTTTCATCATGAAAATATATTTTTGACTAGTAATTATTCCAAAAAAAACTATCAATTCTGCAACAAAACCGCTCATGCCCGGTAATGCAAGAGAAGCCATCGATAAGATAGTAAAAATCGTGAATATTTTTGGCATTGGGATAGCCATTCCGCCCATTTCGTCAAGATTAAGAAGACGTAGTCTATCATAACTAGTTCCTGCCAAGAAAAAAAGCGCAGCGCCAATAAATCCATGAGATATTATTTGTAAAATGGCCCCGTTGAGCCCAGTATCACTTATGGAACCTATTCCTATAATAAGGAAACCCATATGAGATACCGAGGAATAAGCTATTCTTTTTTTTAAATTACGTTGACCAAAAGATGTTGAAGCAGCATAGATTATTTGAATAGAACCTAATATCATTAACCAGGGGCAAAATATGGAATGAGCATGGGAAAATAATTCCATATTAATTCGAACCAACCCATATGCTCCCATTTTTAATAAGATTCCGGCTAAAAGCATACAAGTGCTGTAATGTGCCTCTCCGTGGGTATCTGGTAACCATGTATGTAAGGGTATAATCGGCGATTTGACAGCAAAAGCAATAAGAAATGCCATATAGAATATTATTTCTAGCGCCACAGGATACGATTGATTAGTTAATGTTTCAAAATTTAATGTTGGTTCATTCGAACCATATAAACTGATACCCAGAATTCCCATTAATAAAAAAACAGAACTTCCCGCAGTGTACAAAATAAACTTTGTAGCTGAATACAAACGTTTCTTTCCTCCCCACATGGCTAAAAGTAGATAAACGGGAATTAATTCCAATTCCCACATGATGAAAAAAAGTAAAATGTCTCGAGAAGAAAATAGTCCTATTTGACCGCTATACATTGCTAACATCAGGAAATAGAATAATTGGTATTCTCGAGTAACTGGCTGAGCCGCTAACGTGGCTAAAGTGGTGATAAATCCCGTTAGTAAGATAGGTCCTATAGAGAGTCCATCTATTCCGAAGCTCCAGTAAAAATCAAAAAAATTGATCCATTTATAATTCTCCGTTAGTTGGATTAGTGGATCATCCAATTGGAAATGATAACAAAATGCATAGGTTGTTAGAAGGAGATCAATTAAGCATATACAAATGCTATACCACCTAATTACCTTATTTCCCCTATGAGGAAATAAGAAAATTAAAGAACCCCCGACTATTGGCAAAACTACAACTATTGTTAACCAAGGAAAATAATTCGTGATAAAAATAAGATACACTTGGGCCAGAAAAGCCCGTGCTCAAAATAAAATAGAAAAGATTTTTTTCTATTTTATTTTGAGCACGGGTTTTTGCCAGTAAAAAAACGTATTCGTGTGGTGTTTTTTGAAACGTATCAATAACCTAGACCCATACTTCGAGTTGTTTCATTCCCTAAATAAACTCGAACACTTAAGAAATCCGTCGGACAGGCGGACTCACATCTCTTACAACCAACACAGTCCTCTGTTCTTGGGGCAGAAGCAATTTGCTTAGCTTTACATCCATCCCAAGGTATCATTTCTAATACATCTGTGGGACAGGCTCGGACACATTGAGTACATCCTATACATGTATCATAAATCTTTACTGAATGTGACATTGTATCTATAGTAATTTTTGAACATCAAAAATGAAAATTATCGATCTAGTAAACTCCTAAATGAATCATATATTTATACACCAGATGAATCAATGATTTGTCAGAATTTTGCTAATCAAAATAGACGTCTAGATAAATTTAAAAGAACGAAGAGAGGAGGACCAGGATACTTTGATTGCTTATTATTTCGTTTTGCAAACGCAAACATGATCATACGTTGTGTAGCATACATGCTAATTTGAATTGATAAATATTACACTATTCAAAATTCTACTTTCGAGTAATTATGATTAATGCTATTTATTCAACAAATTCGATTGATTGATACGGGTTGATTTTCTGTTACGAGAAATTGAAGAAACAATAGCCGGTCCAATAGCTGCTTCAGCGGCTGCAATAGCTATAACAAAAATGGAAAAAATATTTCCTTTTAATTGGCGATTATCAAAAAAATCAGAGAAAGTTACGAGATTTATATTAACTGCATTCAGTATAAGTTCAAGACACATAAGGGCTCTAACCATATTTCGGCTCGTGATCAATCCATAGATACCAATAGAAAATAAATAGGCACTCAAAACAAGTACATGTTCGAGCATCATTGACCAACTCCTTATCAATTTTGATTCATTTCAATTCAATATGAACAACAACAACAATTCAACAGATTCGATTGACTAAAGAATATAACAAGTCTGGAACAAAAGAATATATTAGCAATCGGCAATAAAAAAAAATTGAATCTGGATTTATATTGCTAGTTCTCTATTCTCTAAAGATTTATTACTGGCGAGCTACGACAATTGCACCTATCAAAGCAACTAAAAGAATTATTGAAATGAGTTCAAATGGAAGAAAAAAATCTGTTGATAAATGAATTCCGATTTGTTGACTAGTACTTATCAAATCTTGCTCAATAATCTGATTTGGTCTTGTAGTCCAAATAATTCCGTACCATGATGTATCTGGAATAGTAGTTATTAGTGAAACAAAAATACTTGTACAAACCATCAAAGTAATCCCATCTCCAACGGTCCAAAGATGAAAATCGTCGTAATATTCTGAACTATTCATGAACATCACAGCAAATATGATTAAAATGTTAATAGCTCCCACATAAATAAGTAGCTGTGATGCAGCTACAAAATGGGAGTTTGATAAAATATAGAATAAAGATATACAAACAAGAACCAGTCCCAACGAAAAAGCAGAAAAAATTGTGTTGGTAAGTAATACTACTCCTAGACTTCCTAATACAAGACCCGATCCCAGAAAGACTAAAAGAAAATCATGTAGCGTTTCAGGCAAATCCATTATATGTAAAAAAAAGAC